ATGCGATGACTTTACTCAACAAATCACAAAGACATTGGAACACTATACTTCATCCTTGGCGTTTGAGCAGGAATGGTTGGAGCTGGTATAAGACTCCTCATTCGAATTGAATTGAGCCAACCTGGAGCATTTTTAGGAAGAGACCAACTATATAACACTATTGTAACAGCACATGCATTCTTAATAATTTTCTTTTTAGTAATACCAGTATTTATTGGGGGATTTGGAAATTGGCTACTCCCACTTATACTAGGTGCACCTGATATAGCATTCCCACGATTAAATAATATAAGGTTCTGACTACTGCCCCCATCACTCATTCTATTAGTTTCTTCCGCGGCCGTAGAAAAAGGCGCGGGAACAGGATGAACAGTTTATCCTCCTCTAGCAAGAAATATTGCTCACGCTGGGCCATCAGTAGATTTAGCTATTTTCTCTCTACACTTAGCCGGTGCATCATCAATTCTAGGTGCCATTAACTTTATTACTACAGTGATTAATATACGATGATCAGGTCTACGTCTAGAACGAATTCCTTTATTCGTGTGAGCAGTCGTTATTACCGTAGTACTGCTTCTTCTCTCTTTACCAGTACTAGCAGGCGCAATTACCATGCTACTAACAGACCGAAATCTTAATACATCATTTTTTGACCCAGCAGGAGGTGGGGATCCTATTTTATATCAACATCTATTTTGATTTTTTGGGCACCCAGAAGTCTATATTTTAATTCTACCAGGGATTCGGAGCTATTTCCACATTGTAACACATTATACAGGAAAATTAGAGCCCTTTGGAGCCCTCGGAATAATTTATGCTATATTAGGCATTGCAGTATTAGGATTCATTGTATGAGCTCACCACATATTTACAGTAGGATTAGACGTAGATACACGAGCATACTTCACAGCAGCAACAATAATTATTGCAGTACCTACAGGAATTAAAGTATTTAGATGATTAGCAACACTCCACGGATCTAAATTCAAATATGAAACCCCAATACTTTGAGCCCTGGGATTTATCTTCCTATTTACAACTGGTGGCATTACCGGAATTATTTTATCTAACTCATCCTTAGATATTATACTACACGACACCTATTATGTAGTAGCCCACTTCCACTACGTACTAAGAATGGGAGCAGTATTTGCAATTTTTGCCGCATTCACACACTGATTCCCGCTATTATCAGGACTAACCTTACACACACGGTGAGCAAATGCTCAATTCTTTCTAATATTCCTAGGTGTAAACATTACATTCTTTCCACAACACTTTCTAAGTCTAGGTGGCATACCTCGACGGTATTCAGACTACCCAGACGCTTTCACAAAATGAAATGTAGTGTCATCCCTAGGCTCACTACTATCATTCGTTGCTCTCATATTATTTATTTTCATCCTATGAGAAGCTTTCGCATCTCAACGAAGAGTTTTAGCCAGACCTCATCTACCAACATCTATAGAATGAGCAGACACAACTCTTCCACTAGACTTCCACAATCTGAGAGAAACAGGTATCATTACATATCCTAATTAATCTTACATAAGTGAAAGCCAAAGGCACCTATCTGTTAATTAGGCCCGTGCTAAATCCATAGCTCACTTAGCATGCCACATTGAGGACAACTTATATTTCAAGACGCCGCATCTTCAGTAATATTACAACTAATCTCATTTCACGACCACGCCCTAATCATCCTAACTTTAGTTCTTACAGTAGTCGCCTACGCATTAACTGCCCTTATATTTAACAAATATATCAATCGATATGTCTTGGAAGCCCAAACCATCGAAACCGTATGAACAGTTCTCCCAGCATTAATTCTCCTAGGGTTGGCCCTCCCATCTCTACGCATTCTATATATTACAGATGAAGTAAGAAACCCCACCCTAACCGTAAAAACAATTGGACACCAATGATATTGAAGATATGAATATACAGACTTCCTAAACGTAGAAATAGACTCATATATAATTCCAACATCAGACCTGTCACCAGGTGATTACCGCCTCCTAGAAGTTGATAACCGAATCGTAATTCCAATACAAATAGAAGTTCGTATACTAATTACAGCAGCCGACGTTCTACACTCCTGAACAATCCCATCTCTCGGTGTAAAAGTAGATGCCGTACCTGGCCGCCTAAACCAAATTGGATTTACTGTGAGACACCCTGGCGTATTCTACGGACAATGTTCAGAAATTTGTGGTGCAAACCACTCATTTATACCAATTGCAATAGAGGTAGTAGATTCAAAATCATTCATAAAATGAATTTCATCCTTTAATTCATAGAAATACTAGTTAAAAAATAACAATGCCTTGTCAAGGCTTAGTTGCCCCCGGTGTATTTCTATGCCTCATCTCTCGCCCATAAGCTGACTAGCTGCCATTATTTCCTTTTGACTAATCTTATTAATCTTCGCCTCAAACGGCTGATGGTCAAACTCTCACACATTCGACGCGGATGTAACACACCACGCCAAATTCAGCCAAAAGTTTTGATCCTGAACATTGCAGGATGGTTGAGCATAAACAATAAACTGTAAATTTATATACGGGCACCGCCCTCTTGCGTGTTTTTAGTATATGCAGTACACTTACCTTCCAAGTAAAAAGATTATAGTTTAAAAAACATACATGATTCGACAACCTTTCCATCTAGTAGAATATAGCCCATGACCACTAACCTCCTCCCTTGGAGCATTTACATTAGCTATTGGCTTAGCAAGATGATTTCATGGATATGGTCTAACATGCTTCCTCATTGCCATTATTTTAATCATTTCGTCAATATGCCAGTGATGACGAGATGTTGTACGAGAGGGAACCTACATAGGCCACCACACCAGCCACGTCACCACAGGATTACGATGAGGTATAATCTTATTTATTACCTCAGAAGTAATATTTTTCTTTGCATTTTTTTGAGCTTTCTTTCATAGCTCTTTAGCACCTTCCCCAGAAATTGGGTGCGCTTGACCACCTACAGGAATTAACCCATTAAATCCGTTTAGTGTGCCACTACTTAACACCGCTGTATTATTAGCTTCAGGAGTTACAGTTACTTGAGCCCACCATAGCCTAATAGAAGGAGATCGAACTAATTCTATCCAAGCCCTAACACTAACAGTATTATTAGGTGGCTATTTCACATTTCTGCAAGCTGGCGAATATATGGCAGCTCCATTTACAATTGCAGACAGAGTGTACGGAACTACATTCTTCGTAGCTACCGGATTTCATGGCCTTCATGTTCTAATTGGCTCCTCATTTCTATTAGTCTGTCTACTTCGAACCTGATTACACCACTTCTCTGGTGGCCACCATTTCGGATTCGAGGCTGCAGCCTGATATTGACACTTCGTCGATGTAGTCTGAATCTGCCTTTACTTATGTATTTACTGATGAGGTTCTTTATAATTTAGTGTACGGTGCACCCAGGTCTTTGAAACCTGAAGATAGAGTTCAATACTCCTGATTATAAATGCTCTTAATAATATTTTTTATCTTAATAATTACATCCACCATAATGCTATTTCTAGCCACTACGCCTATTATACTAGGAATTAATATTCTAGCCATAGCTCTACTACTTGCAGCAACTTTAGCATCCTCAACTAGCTCATGATATGCATTCCTTGTATTTCTAATTTATGTGGGCGGCATATTAGTTATATTCGCCTATTTTCTAGCATTAACACCAAATCAGCAAATACCTACAACCACCAACATCCTATATACCATAATCACTATTATCACCCTATCATTAATAATACTACTAACAAACACCACTCCCCCAATTTCTAACTCCCTATACCAAGGAAACCAGTATTTATACTCATTGGACAGGGCCCCAATTCTAGTAATTCTAGCACTAATCTTACTACTAACTATAGTAATTGTAGTAAAATTAACTTATCGATCTAAAGGCCCACTTCGACCATTTCACTATGTTTAAACCACTACGAACCACCCACCCAGCCCTAAAAATTGTAAATGGGTCTCTAATTGACCTACCTGCTCCCAATAACATTTCAATTTGATGAAATTATGGATCTCTATTAGGACTGTGCCTGGTTATTCAGGTTGCCACAGGACTTTTCCTAAGAATGCACTATGCACCAAATATTGAAATAGCATTTTCCTCTGTAGCCCACATTTCACGAGATGTAAACTACGGCTGACTTCTACGATCTATTCATGCTAATGGAGCATCAATATTTTTTCTATTTATTTATATTCACATTGGGCGAGCCCTATATTATGGCTCATTTAACCTACATGAAACCTGAAACATTGGGGTAATTTTATTTGTGTTAACAATGGCCACAGCATTTACAGGCTATGTTCTTCCCTGAGGACAAATAAGATTTTGAGGTGCTACCGTTATTACCAACCTATTTTCAGCAATTCCTTACATTGGAAAATCTCTAGTAGAATGAATTTGGGGCGGCTTTGCCGTAGATAATGCCACACTCAATCGATTTTTCTCCTTTCATTTTGTCCTACCATTTGCAATCATAGGGGCTACAATTCTCCACATTATATTCCTCCACCAAACAGGATCTAATAACCCAATCGGAGTAAATGCAGACTCAGAACGAATCCCATTTCACTCATACTACTCAATTAAGGATGCGCTGGGCTATCTCATTGCAATTACAGGATTAACCATAATAGTACTATTTGAACCAAACTTATTTACAGACCCAGAAAACTTCCTTATAGCAAATCCATTAGTGACACCAATTCATATTAAACCAGAGTGATATTTCTTATGAATATACGCAATTTTACGATCTATTCCTAATAAGCTAGGAGGCGTTTTAGCTCTATTCGCAGGAATTTTAGTAATATTTATTCTTCCCATGACCTCAAACAGAAATAAGCGCAGATTAACATTTTACCCACTAAACCAGCTTTTATTTTGAATTTTTGTTACCTCTTGAGCAATCTTAACATGAATTGGGGGACGACCAGTAGAAGATCCATTCGTAACAATTGGACAAACTTTTACTATTCTATACTTTACCTATTTTATTATAAATCCATTAATTACAAAATCCTGAGACACATTATGTAAAAGTTAAGACTTTAAGTTAACACAAACTAAAAACCTTCAAAGTTTTCAATGAAATCCTTCAAGTCTTGTAATGATACCAGATATTTTCTCATCTTTTGACCCTTATTCCTATAACACCCTATTCCCATCAAACTCAGCACTCATAACTATAAATGTATTAATGATTTTACTCCCACAAGCTGGCTATTGAACAACAAACTCACGTCAACTATCAATTACTACTCCACTGAAATCTACAATCTTTACACAATTAACACGAAACCTTTACACTACATTTAAAGGGAGCCACATCAATCATTGCATACACATTTATTATTCTGATTATAGTAATCTCAGGGGCATGATTCCATATACATTTAGAACTTCAAGGCACCTTATTTTTACACTAGCTATTGGATTTCCAATATGATTAAGATTTATTCTTTCTAGAGCAAGACTTAGACCAAAGAAAACCATTGCTCACCTCTTACCTGATGGCGCACCAGACTGATTAAATCCATTTCTAGTTATTATTGAAACAACTAGAATTATCGTTCATCCTTTAACTCTATCCTTTCGTTTAGCAGCAAACATAAGTGCGGGTCACATCGTACTCAGATTAATTGGAATTTATTGTGCTAGTGCTTGATTTACCAGGATTCTAAGATCAACTATATTAATCTTAACATCTCTAGGCTACGTACTATTTGAATTTGCTATTTGCCTCATTCAGGCATATATTTTCTGCCTTCTTCTATCCCTATACTCAGACGACCACGCACACTAAACAATAAGCATTTTATGCCATCGGTTTCGGCCCGGTGAGAGCGGCAACGCATTGTTTTTTTTTTTATGTAAATTAGAAAATAAAATTTATTATTATTACTTAATATAAATAAATATATACTTATATATTATACAAATATATATATATATATATATATATATATATATATATATATATATAGTAGAGGTAGATATGGACGGGGGGGTAAAGTGACAAATAGAGAAATATGTGAATAGGGCCCAAATACCATTGAATAGGGACCAAGAAAAAGTCTAAAAAATCAGTGATTTTAGGTGCAAACCGTTATCAATTAATGGTTTTTGCGGAGACACTAGAATAAATTTTTTGGTTTTTTAAATCATCGAATAATGCATATAAATTAAAAATCACCAACATATAAACAACTTACGCTTTATTTTTAGCTAATTGCAGGTCCTGTCGGGAAACTCGAGAGATGTCAAAAATTTCATATAAATTTTACATACTAAATATTACAACTTTTTTAATGGACACCTCTGTCGGGAATCCTTAACAACATTAATTTTCCTGAAAACTTATATCAAGAAAGATAGGTTAATAAAACCGTTGAGCTGTGGATTCAAAAATGTATCTGTACTCTTTTTCATGTTACGCCAATTTAAAATTCATAAACAAGCTAGAGCTCTTATATGAGTAATACTAGCCATAATGGTGCCACTAACAATCTACCTAACCATACTCAATAAAACTATCTTAATTGAGTGGACCCTATTTACCATTTCATCTACGCCAATAACATTCACATTAATCGCAGATCCCACAGGAACACTTTTTTCTGCTACAGCGTTATTAATTTCAGCAAACGTCTTACAGTTCTCAACAATTTATATAAAGGATGATAAATTTATTGATCGATTTAGCAGTCTTAGTGCTACTATTTGTATTATCAATAAATCTATTAATTTTCTGCCTCACCTTATAATACTACTTTTAGGTTGAGATGGATTGGGGCTAGTTTCATTTATCCTGGTCATTTATTACCAAAATCCCAAATCTTTAGCTGCTGGTATAATTACAGCCCTAACAAATCGCATCGGCGATGTAATACTCCTTCTATCAATTGCCTGAACCTTAAATCAGGGGCATTGAAGTATTACTCACATATGACACACAGACCTATATAATTGACAAGTTGCAGCAATTACATTAGCCGCAATAACAAAAAGAGCCCAGATACCATTTTCCAGTTGACTTCCTGCTGCTATAGCAGCACCAACCCCTGTTTCAGCCCTCGTTCACTCATCCACCCTAGTAACCGCTGGAGTTTTTCTTCTAATTCGATTTTACCCTTTTCTTACCACTACAACATGATTTAATAAAACACTTCTATTAATTGCAGTACTAACTACTACCATAGCAGGACTGAGAGCAATAACAGAATGTGATATAAAAAAAATTATTGCTCTGTCTACGCTTAGTCAATTAGGAATGATAATGACAGCAATAGGATTAGGCATAGTTAATTTAGCATATTTTCACATAGTGACACATGCCCTATTTAAAGCATTACTATTTATTTGTGCCGGCACATTAATTAATAGTCACTATCATAGCCAAGACCTGCGATGAATGGGAAACATTACTGCACAAATACCCACAACCACATCTTGCTTTATTTTAGCCAACATAGCCTTGTGTGGAGCACCATTTATATCTGGATTTTACTCAAAAGACATAATCATTGAATCTTCAGTATTTTATCACAACAACTACATCATACTCTTAATCATCATATTCACAGTAAGCCTAACCTCCTTCTACACAACACGATTCAGATTAGCAACAATCTGAAGCCCAAGCAGAAGTGCCCCATTTTCCCACTTAGAAGAAAATAATTCCCTTACCACCCCCATGCTAGTCCTAGCACTAATATCAGTAACTTCCGGAGCAGCTATGCTTTGAACTATACCAACAAACCAAGAACCTATAACAATTACGCTTGACTATAAAACTTATGCCACTATTAATAATCATAGTAGGCATTTTAACAGCATGAGCTTCACCACGTTTTACATTAAAAACACACCATTAATAATAAATAACCCATTAACACATTACGCCTCATGTTTAATGTGGTTTCTAGTACCCCTCTCATCACAATTTACAATAAAAACACCAATAAACATCTCACATAACTATTTAAAATCTCTAGACCAGTCCTGATTAGAGACATTTGGTGGGCAAGGCACAGCGAAAATAACCTACACAGCCTCCAACTCAGTTATAAATCTATCAAATATCGGCCCAGTTAATTACTTAATAATGTCAGCCACCCTAGCTGTAATTATATCAGCTATTATATATCTGGATAGCTTAAATATAAAGCACATCCCTGAAGAGGATATGATGAGTCACTCTCTAGATAGTGTGTATGGTGTAAAAAACACGCCAGCTTTTCGTGCTCGAAATATATCTCCATATTACACACAGATAGTAGTTTAATTAAAATACCGACTTTGGGTGTCAACGATCACCTAGTGTGCTATCTGAATGAATTGAAAGCTAATAATTTAAGCAGCGACCTTGTAAGTCGAAGATAGAGCAAACTCTCAATTCTATGATTAACACAACACAAACCATTTTATGTCTTCTACCTATCATGGCCATAATAAATATACTATTAAATCAAACACACTTTCTAATAACTCTTCTATCTCTAGAGGGAATCACTTTAAGACTAGTGTTATTCATTCCACTAATCCTAATAAACGCCCAGGCCCCAAATGCAGCTATAGCTGTAATCCTACTAACCTTCGGAGCATGTGAAGCAAGTCTAGGACTAAGACTGATAGTAACCATATCACGCTCATATGGTAACGACATGTTAAAATCATTAACCTCTACAAAATGCTAAAATTACTACTACTCACTTTGTCCTTGCTCCTACTACCTATAATTTCAAAAATCTATACATGGGTTACACTCCTAACAATAATCTTATCAGTTCTAATCTACTCAGCTACCTTAATAAATAATGCTCCATATAGTATACTATCAGAGTTTTCCTCCTCAGACACCATGTCATCCTCACTCTCAATTTTAACAATCTGAGTTACAGCTATAATAATTCTCGCAAGAACCAAAATCTATGCCTCGAATAATGCACCAAAACTATTTACGACGAATGTAGTAATTCTTACAACTATTCTCATCCTTTGCTTTAACGCTTCAAATATCTTTATATTCTATATTTGATTTGAGGCATCCCTCATTCCAACAATAATTCTAATTATGATATGGGGCTACCAACCAGAACGATTACAAGCAAGAATGTATTTGATAATCTACACAGTGACCGCATCACTCCCCATATTAACAGCTCTCTATAAAATTTATATGACCTCTAAATCCACACAATTACCAATATTTATATCTTTAAATTTTCCTATAGATTACCCGTCCCTATCTCTTGCATGGTTGATAACCCTTGCAGGATTTATAGTAAAATTACCAATATTTACAGTTCATCTCTGACTGCCGAAAGCCCACGTAGAAGCACCAATTGCAGGATCCATAATTTTAGCAGCAATTTTACTAAAACTAGGTGGCTACGGCCTTCTACGAATATCCTCACTATTTAGACATATACTAAAATATCTATCAGCTCCAACAATAAGAATTGCATTAACAGGGGCAGTTGTAACAAGAATAATTTGCATGCGACAACCTGACCTAAAATCATTAATTGCCTACTCATCAGTAGGACACATGGGCTTAATAATTGCCGGCATAAGATCCAATACCAATTGAGGCATGCAAGCCTCATTAGCAATAATGGTTGCGCATGGACTAAGCTCATCTGCCCTGTTTGTAATAGCAAATATAAACTATGAGATCACATCAACACGCAGCTTATACTTAACAAAAGGACTAATAGTTATTATACCAGCTTTAACAATATGATGATTTTTATTTACAGCAAGAAATATGGCAGCACCTCCATCTATTAACCTTTTAAGAGAAATTATATTAATTACTTCTATTATATCCTCCACAATCTGAACAATTATCTTACTAAGATTTACAAGATTCCTTACTGCCGCTTATTCCTTACTAATATTTACATCAATGGGGCACGGGAGTTTTACAACATCTACCAACCCACTAATAAATGTAAAATCCAAGGACTTTACCTTAATAACTATGCACCTAGTTCCGGTAGTGCTAGTAATCTTAAAACCAGAACTAATCACTAACTGAGTCTAGGTACAATAGTTGATTAACAACATTAAATTGCAAATTTAAAGGAGTACATTGATACTAGTACCTATAGTAAGATAAGCTATTCAAGCTAGTGGGTTCATACCCCGAAAAAGAGACTCTTCTCTCTTACTAACAGTTTGATTCTGACTGACATATTAACTTATATCAACCAATATACATGTCAAAAAATATGTCCCCGCAAATTTACAAACCTAAAAGACATAAATTACCGTATTTAGAAATATACTCCATACGATAGGGCGCCACAGTAAATAACACTTTACATTTTGAAAAATCAAGATGAGGGTATGATTAAAGGGTTGGCAAAATTCGTGCCAGCTGCCGCGGTTAGACGAAGAACCCAAGTTAATAAAATATAGACCAATTAAAGACAAATTAAAAATAATTAAAAGTCTAATTTCTACAACCTGAGTGCCACATTTGTCCAAACAAAATGAAACCATGACCTAAAACATGGATTAGATACCCATCTATTCATGACATAAATTAAATAGTCGAATATTACGAACCATAGTTTAAAATTCAAAGATTTTGGCGGTGTCTTATAAAACCAGGGGAACCTGTCTCATAACTCGATAATCCACGACTACCTAACCTTTTTTAGAAATTCAGCTTGTGTACTGCCGTTGTAAGCACACCTTTAAAAGAACCAGTGTGCCTCTATAACCTCACCTAACATGAGACTCATATACATCAGGTCAAAGTGCAGCTAATAAAAAGGAGATGATGGGTTACAACCAAAATAAAGATACGAATTAACATATTAAAAAATTATGAAGGTGGACTTGGATGTAATTAAGAACAGAAAAATAAAATGAATTCTCATCTAAGACATGCACACATCGCCCGTCACTCTACCCCCAAGGCTAGATAAGTCGTAACAAAGTAGGTGTAATGGAAATTGCACCTGTCGAAGTATAGCATATTTATAATGCTTTTTACTTACACTAAAAATAAAACAGAAGTTTACTTCGCCCCACATTTTCACAATCCCTATAATCTACATATTATAAAAACAATAAACAAAACAAACTAAATAGTACAGAAATGGAAATCCTAATAAATATAAGTAAGTATTAACAACTGTACCTTGTGCATTATGGTTTTACAAGAAAATCTTTAACTAAATAAATCCCGAATTCTTCATGAGATGTTAATATACCGTTAAGAACCTATCAGTAACTGTGGAAAAAGTTTTGAAAGATATGTTAACAGAGGCTACATACCAACCGCATAAGAAAATAGCTGGTTCTCAACCAACATTATAAATTAAAGCATGTAGAAATTTTACAGTGTTAAATTATCGAGGACAAGCCCGATAATCAAAGCCATACAAATAAATCTCAAAATAATAACATAGGCTTAGAATCAGCCATTAATAGTGCCTCACCGCAACAAAAATAGAAAAAAATAAATCAAATAACATGCTACACATAATTGAGATACGGGCACAACTCTCCTAGGCCCGCTTTAATATGTAAAAATAAGTATTTATAAATAAAAAACAAAAATCAAGCTAAACCAAAAAAAATATATAACCAATCACTAACTAAGGAACTCGGCAAACACTTATTTCGACTGTTTAACAAAAACATTGCCATATGAATAAATATATAAGGTAATTTCCTGCCCAGTGACAAAAGTTCAACGGCCGCGGTATCCTAACCGTGCAAAGGTAGCATAATCACTTGCCTATTAATTGTAGGCTAGAATGAACGGATCAACGAAATAAAACCTGTCTCAGTTAGCAAACTAAAAATTATTCTCCATACGAAGAAATATGGATAAAATCGAAGGACAAGAAGACCCTATAGAGCTTATTTAAATCACAGACCCTATCTAGTGTAATAATTCGGTTGGGGCGACCAAGGGAATAAATATCACCCTAAAACACAAAGATTAATAAATCATAAAATTGACCCTTATAAGATCACAAGATCAAGCTACCTTAGGGATAACAGGCTAATCCCATTCAAGAGTCCATATCAACAATGGGGTTTGGCACCTCGATGTTGGCTTAGGTAACTATGTAGCGCAAAAGCTATATTATGTTGGTTTGTTCAACCAATAATTTCCTACATGAGCTGAGTTCAGACCGGCGTAAGCCAGGTTAGCTTCTATCCACGATATCTACATCTCCTCCTAGTACGAAAGGACCTGAGTGAGAGTAATAATTTACAAAAATAAAATTAATTTACCATTAAATCAGTAATAAATAATATACACTATATAGTGAGTTGGCAGAATAGTGCAATCGACTTAGGATCGAACCATGAGGATTCCTCACCCACTACCTGTGACTTAGTTTATTTAGAACGATCAACTTGCACTTGGTAAGAGAGAAACCTCAGTGACGGCTTGAGGTTTCGGAAACAATAGATTTTGAACATCTATAAAAACGTTCAACTCGTTATCAAGCCTAACAAGATGGCAGAATAGTGCCACAGGTTTAAACCCTGTTTATGAGATAATCTCTCTTGTTATATGAGCATCACATTTTTTACATCACTACTATTAAGAATTATTTTAGCTTTAGTAGCTATAGCATTCTACACATTAATAGAACGAAAATTCCTAGGATACTTCCACCTACGAAAAGGACCAAACAAAGTAGGGTTAATGGGGATTCCCCAACCATTTTCTGACGCAATTAAATTATTTGTGAAAGAACAAGCTAAGCCAAGACCTGCAAACATCTCACCATTTATAGTAGCTCCTACTATAGGCTTAATCCTAGCACTCATAATATGAGCAATTTACCCACATGCCCATCAATCATATTTTCTACATTTTAGTGTGTTATATTTCTTGTGTGTATCTAGAATAAACGTATATGCCACATTTATAGCCGGATGAAGATCAAACTCTAAATACGCGCTACTAGGTGCCTTACGCGGAGTAGCGCAAACAATTTCATATGAAGTAAGAATATCTCTAATTCTCCTAAGGGCTCTAATACTACTAATAACAATAGATTTTACAAAAATAGTTAATTATTCATGAATTTCATTGATAATAATTCCATTAACAGTTACCTGATTCATTACCACTCTAGCCGAAACCAATCGAACCCCCTTCGACTTCGCCGAAGGAGAATCTGAACTAGTTTCTGGATTTAATGTAGAATATAGAAGAGGGTTGTTCGCTATAATTTTTATAGCGGAATATATAAATATTCTAATTATGTGCCTATTCACAAGAACCATCTTTATAGGAATACCATACATTACTATTTCAGACACAATATTAATCACAAAAACAGTATTTCTAGCAATAGTATTTGTATGAGTTCGAGCAACCTTTCCACGAATACGTTATGACCATTTAATAAACCTAACATGAAAAACATTTCTCCCAATATCCTTAACTTCACTAATAATCGTGTTACCTATTACAACACTTATTACCTGGTACAGCGCCGGATGAACGGATAACTCTGATGACGTTAATTATGGAATTTCTTCCCTGTGCCTTACTAGAGAGCTTGATATAGCACTTGACTTTTAATCAAGAGATAATAATTTATATTTCTAGTTAATGAATTTAGCCACCTCTATATTTATAATTTCCATATCAATTCCACTACTAGTACTGTTGGCAGCATGAGTACTAGCTGCACGCTCAACAAACGACCGAGAAAAACTATCACCATTTGAATGTGGTTTTGATCCACAAAACTCAGCACGTATCCCATTTTCTATACGATTTTTTCTGCTTGCCATCATCTTTATTGTATTTGATATTGAAATCGTATTGCTCATACCTGTACCAACGTTGCTAATAACATCATATTCGCCACATGTGATACTAACATACACCCTATTCATTTTAATTCTAATTATAGGATTAATTCATGAATGGAATGAAGGATCCTTAGACTGATCAGCATAAAAGATTAGCTGGGCTAAATAAGGGCTTCTAACCTTTATAAGGTGGTTCAACTCCTCCATAATCTTTATGACATTTATATGATCACCAACAATAATATTAGCTTCAACTACACTAATCACAAGAACACTGATAGCTTTATCCAGAACAAACTGACTATTCCTATGAGCCTCTATAGAACTAAATCTGCTCAGATTTATTCCAATTCTAATTTCTTCGAAAATAAACCGAGAAATTGAAAGAGCTGTAAAATACTTTTTAGCCCAAGCCCTCGGTTCAGCGCTATTATTAACGTCATCAATCATAATATGGTCTCCATATTCCTTTGCGCCCTCTGTGACAGCAATAATATTAACAATATCAATTCTATTAAAATTGGGTAGGGCCCCATGTCATCTCTGATACCCATCAGTTATGTCTGGTATCACCTGAATATCCTGCACAATTCTATCTTCATGACAAAAACTCGCCCCACTATCAATCTTAATTTTTTTCACATCTATCACCCCAAAACCAATTATTCCCATAATAGCAGCAATAAACGCCCTTTTTGGGGGAATAATGGGTATAAACCAGACCCAACTTCGAGCAATTATAGCATATTCCTCCATTGGGCATCTTGGATGAATTATAGCATTTATAGTTGTAAGAAAACCAGCCCTATCCATAATCTACTTCATAGTATACTGTACTCTAATTCTACCACTATTTTTAGTATTCAATTACATAAACATTATAACCTCTAAACAATTAAGAAAGGCCTCTTCAATTCCATTTAGAACTCAAATATCCTTAGTAATTCTGCTATTATCATTAGCGGGTCTTCCACCATTAACAGGATTTATACCTAAACTAATGGCCATCACATCTTTAGCTAGACAAAACATCTCTTTAATTCTTCTACTAATCGTTGGATCCTTGATAAATCTATACTACTATTTAAATATTATCGTAAACATGTCCCTAGTAAATCAAGTAATTACATTCAACTATGTACGATATACACTAAAAACGAAAGTGCTATTATTTATATCTAGAGTACTATCTATCGGTCTACTGCCACTAGTTCTATTTT